TATAAATAAAAGAATAGAATAAATAGTTAGACAATCAAATGGGCTTTTTGGGGATAGAGGGACTTGAACCCTCACGATTTCTAAAATCGACGGATTTTCCTCTTACTATAAATTTCATTGTTGCCAGTATTGACATGTAGAATGGGACTCTATCTTTATTCTCGTCCGATTAATCAATTCTTCAAAAGATCTATCAGACTCTGGAGTGAATGATTTGTCTATTCTTTCTTCAATATGGAATCTATTCACAACAATTTTTCCATTTTTCATATAAAAAATACAGATTCGAGTCGTCATTAATCATTTGATATTTTATAGTATTTCAGTACGCATACCTTACCTATGTATATTATATAGGGTTATCCTTCACCCTTCCTAAAGTTTCGATAGAAGGATTCCTCTACCAACGCACCACAATCAACTCCATTCGTTAGAACAGCTTCCATTGAGTCTCTGCACCTATCCTTTTTTTTCGCTTTCTGAACCTTTGTTTGTTTTCAGAAAACGGGATTTGGCTCAGGATTGCCCATTTTTATTAATTCCAGGGTTTCTCTGAATTTGAAAGTTCTCACTTAGTAAGTTTCCATACCAAGGCTCAATCCAATTAAGTCCGTAGCGTCTACCAATTTCGCCATATCCCCCTTTTCTTTCATTTATACTGGAACCATTGAATTCATTAGATACCTATTGCTATCTCGAAAAAGTGTTTTCTCATATTTGATTTCTTGTCTATCTTCTTTCATCTTCTATAGGAGGATCATATTTGGGCCAATCAAAAACGATTTTATCGTTTATGTATCTACAATTCAATATAAGTGGATACATACCATATATTCTGTCTCTCTTACGATCACTTTTCTATGCAATTTCAAATACTTAAACGGTCGATTTTTTTCGTCCTAACTTCCACCTTTACGAATGAAAGCGGAGGAATGTCTCATTAGTTAGAACTAATCATTCCATTCAATAATTAGAATTAGAAAGATAGATGATATGGAATAAAATATCGAAGTATAATAAAAAGAATTTCAAATGTCAGTTGAATTCAAAAACGAAAAATAAAAATTTTTTAAATATTGATTAATTTCTTATTCAATAATATATAAATAATATATTATTGTGATAAATAAATCGAAATTCGATATCCCTAGATTAATCGGTATGTTCTATAAGATTTAACATTTATTTGAAATTCTATATTGTATTCTTTTTTATATTGTATTCTGTTTTATATTCATAGCTATTATGAATAGCTAAGAATTCAATTAAAATAGTATTATAATAGTTAATAGCAAGCAAAGATTCTGATAGTTTATTGAATTACTATGCATGGCGAATTTCTGTTATGCCTGCCTGCTTAGCTCAGAGGTTAGAGCATCGCATTTGTAATGCGATGGTCATCGGTTCGATTCCGATAGTCGGCTTTTCTCTATTTATTTTATTCGATTTTTTTCATCATTGATAATGTCCTTTTGAAATCAAAGAATATTGAAAAAAATGTCTTCCTCTTTTGCCAAAAGTCATCGATTTATTATGTTATGGGAAATTACAACTATGTCATGAAAAGGATCCTTTTCTTTTTCTATATAGAGAATATTCTATATAGAGAATATAAAGTAAAGATCTGGATATTTATTTATCCAATTCATCTCGTTATCCTTTAATAGTACATTCAGTAAATTTCACTGCATTTCTCATTTAGTTCAGTTTTAGTTTTATTCTGTAAAATGAAATTTCATCAATAAGAATTAAATATAAATAAGAGGAAGGAGTCTTTATGTCACGTTACCGAGGACCTTGTTTCAAAAAAATACGCCGCCTGGGGGCTTTACCGGGACTAACTAATAAAAGTCCCAGAGACGGAAGTGATCCTAGAAACCAATCGGGTTATGGGAAAAAATCCCAATATCGTCTTCGCCTAGAAGAAAAACAAAAATTGCGTTTTCATTATGGTCTTACAGAACGACAATTGCTTAAATACGTTCGTATCGCCGGAAAGGCCAAAGGTCCAACAGGTCAGGTTTTACTACAATTACTTGAAATGCGCTTAGATAACATTCTTTTTCGATTGGGTATGGCTCCGACTATTCCGGGAGCTCGCCAATTAGTTAACCATAGACATATTTTAGTAAATGGTCGTATAGTAGATATACCAAGTTATCGCTGCAAACCCCGAGATACTATTACGGCAAAGGATGAACAAAAATCTAAAGCTCTGATTCAAAATTCTCTCGATTCATTCCCTCACGAGGAATTGCCAAAACATTTAACTCTTGACCCAGTGCAATATAAAGGATTAGTCAATCAAATAATAGATAGTAAATGGGTCGGTTTGAAAATAAATGAATTGCTAGTCGTAGAATATTATTCTCGTCAGACTTAAACCTAACGAAAAGAAAATAAAAATTAGAATAAGGCAAGGTGCGGACAACTTTGCTCCCTTTCGGCGAAGTAAATAAACCTAAGGTTAGGATAAATAAGGGTTTGATCCGTATTTTTC